CACTTTGGTATCTTTTTGAACAAAAATGGTAATATTGTTCCTCCATTGATCAAGAATTTCGGTCTTTGGGAAGTATCATGATCATCCAATAAAAATAAAAAGGGTTTCAATTTATTCAAATGAACGATTTGAACACCTATTGATTCTAACAACTGATTGCAGAGTTGATCATTCGGACCTTTCAATTCATAGATGTGGATCTCGGACCTATGAATGGGGATATTCCCGATACTCACAAAGAAAAGGGGAAGTGACTTGGACAAAAAGAGAAGTGACTTGGACAAAAAGAAACGAAGTGACTTAGACAAATCTTGTTTGTCGATAGCCTCGGACCAATCAATCGAATATTGATTAATACGTAATCGATTGAACACTACTTGAAAACGGTTCTTCTGTTCAGAAACGAAATGTTCCAAATGTTCCTGGAAATTCTTGCTCCCATTGGAACATTTGTATCTATATGCATCAGGATCCCGATTCATGGATCTCTCGGTTCGAGAAATAAGAGGATCAAACCATTTCTTCTGACTCTTTTTCAAATTCGATAAATGTTGGTTGATCGTATATTTCATTATAGTTATATGATTCAGAGTATCATTTCCTATTCGATCCCTTTGAATTCCATATTCGAAGTTGCGATCGGATCTATTCATTAAAAAGAATCGATTCGATACATTTCTTATGTACCCATAGGTGCTATATTGGATTTGAATCAGATTTCGGATCAATCTATATTGATTGACTGCCTCCATTATGTTGTTGCTAGCAAATACCGCTGTTTTTAGTTTTGGATCTTCCAAATCATTCCCGCAGTAGATCCGGACCGATTTTTTTCTGATCCTTCGATAAAAAGATTCATTCTCTTCATAAAAAAGAGGAGGTAGAACCAATAAAGATTTCTTTTTCGATTCATCTCTGGAGTTGAATACCTCATTCAAGAATTTTTTTTGATCCAACCCGTAGGAATCAATAGAAAAGGCAAATCCCCTATGATACACCAGATCCGGCTCGGTTATTGATAGAGTGAATAGATCTGCCATTTCTTGAAATCTCTCTTCTGATTCAAAATCGTGGTGTAACGTGTATCCCCCTTTGTTCCGGTCATGGAATAGATGAAATAAATCAAAAAATGGATTTTTTTTCAAGAATGAAATCTTATTGGAACTGTCCATATCCGGTTCATCCTTCGGAACCATATCACATCCCGGATCTGATGAAATAGGATGAATTGAGGCGGTATTTTGTAAATACGTAATTATCTTGAATATATCAACCATTTCTTTATTTTCCGATCGCCTGGAAGGGACAAAAGAAACATCTTGTTTTTTCTTCAAAAATTTCTGATCTCTAGTGGACCTCTCAGTAGGATTCGAACCCAGATGAAGTTCTGACCATCTGTCAGAGAAAAAAGAACGAATTGATCTTGTAGGATTCCCAAGAAATTCTTCGATTTCTTCCGGAAGCAGATGATTATTCATCTGCTTCTCACGTTCCGTGAATAGCCGGGACATTGAGGAAGATCCAAAAAGGCATTTCGGGAATCGATCTGATTCTATCTCTGTTCGTTCCGTTTGAAGAAAGGAAGGATCCAAAAGAATCGATCTTTCTTTTAGTTGCTGAATCTCTGTTTGATCGATCAATGTGTGATATTCCGAATCCTCATTTCTAATGGAATCGAAATGATCTATGGATTGATCAGAAGATCCTTTCAATTGGCTAGAATCCCTTACTTGAACGAAAATAGATCTTGTGGAATCATATTGAATATTTGACAATACATTCCGTACCTTGCTAAAAAACCGATCCTTGTTTACCAACCACACATTGTCTAACCAAATCAAATTCTCTCTCGATACGTTCCTCAAAAAATCCGATTCGTGCTGATTCTTCCCCCAACTAACGAAGAGATCTTGGCGGAATTGCCACATATGAAATTGAGCACAATTTTGCAAAGAAATACCCCACTTGTTTCTCGAGAAGAGATGGGAAACATGCTCAATATCATTTGATTGAATAGTTGCCTCAGCTCCTTGTTGTTTGAAGAAAACCTCCCCTTCAATTGGTCTTTTTTCACGAAAAGCAGACATGAGATAACAAATCAAGTCTTTCCCTAAGATTTCGAATAGCTGTCCCGAATTCAAGTTGATTATGTTTCGCTTCTTCCTCGGAGAAAGACGATCAAACAATTCCCAATCATGGTCCTTGCGGATCGGATCATCCGTATAGGATAAAAAAAGAAACTCCAGATATTTGCTATCTTTCTCTTTGAATGAGATCTCAATTCCAGCTACGGTTTCATTAGATATCTTACAACTAGAATCCCTCTTTTTTCCGATCCGGTTCCTCCACCACCGCGAACTCCGGTTAGATTCAGGCATGATACACTTTTTATTTATTGGGAGAACCCAAGTACTCTCTTGCGGATCCATGAAACAACTCTCAGAAATCTTTTTCCCTTTTGGAAGATACAGGAGCGAAACAATCAACCTATTGATATTGG